TGCTTGAAAGATAACCCAAAAAATCAAGGGAATGCTTGGATAATTGGTTTATATGGATTCTTCCTGGTTGAGACCATACATAAAAATGACATTGCCAAAAATTGACAAGATAATATTTCCACTTAGTCATCAGAAGAGGAGTCTCTTTTGATGCCAGAATAGATTTTCCTCGATATCTAACATACTGCATAAAAGGATCCTTGAAGAACCATAAGGTGGCCGGAAAATCGTTAGCAAAGACTTCTTCAACAGGATATTTTATTTTTTCATAAAAAAATATTCGCTCAAAAAAGATCCCAGAAGAGGTTAATAGTAAATGATTAGATTGGTTACGGAGAAAAAGTAAAATGGATTCGTATTCACATACATAAGAATTATATAGGAGCAAGAATAATCTTGGATTACTTTTTGCAAAAATAGATTTTTTTGGAGTAATAAGACTATTCCAATTATAATACTCGTGAAGAAAGAGCCGTAATAAATGCAAAGAAGAGGGATCTTTCACGCAGTAGCGAAGGTTTTGAACCAAGATTTCCAGATGAATGGGGTAGGGTATTAGTACATCTGATGCATAATTTAAATGTGGGAATTTGTCCTCGAAAAAAGGAAATATTGAATGAATTGATCGTAAATTATAAGATTTTACGATTTCTGTCTCCTCTAAGGAAGATACTAATCTTAGGGAAAACGGAATTTCCACAATGACTGCAAATCCCTCCGATATCATTTGAGAATACAAATTTTTGTTGTACCCCAAAAATCGATTTTGATTAGAATCATTAACGGAAATAATAAAATGATTCTGTTGATACATTCGACTAATTAAACGTTTTATAATTAGTAAACTAGATTTCTTGTCATAACCTACATTATCCAACAAAACGGATCTATTTAAACCACGATCATGAGCAAGTGCATAAATATACTCCCGAAAGATAAGTGGGTATAGGAAGTCATGTTGCTGAGATCTATCTAATTCTAAATATCCTTGAAATTCTTCCATTTAAAATTCGATTTGAACCAGAAAAGAAATAGGTAATTTATTGGGTTATCAAATGATACATAGTACGATACAGTCAAAACAAGGTATTTATAGTAAGAAAAAACTAGATACCTCGGAAACAAGTCAAACTCATCAACGGACTCTCTAGCCCCTTATGTTCATTTATAGGATAACAAGATAATTAGAAGTCCTTTATTTTTTCAATCCAATCGCTCTTTTGATTTTGAAAAAGAAAATCTCTTTATCAATATACTGCCTTCTTCTACACATTTATCTCTACCCCATAAAGGGGAATAGCTAATAGTTAGGACTCATAAGAAATTTCTAATCCACTCATCAGAAAAGCCTTTCCCGCATTAAGCACTAATATATTTTTAACGTCTAATTAGATGGGGTAATCATTCAAAAATGAAGAACAGAAGCTCGTTACTTTTTATTTCCCTATAATTGGAACCTTATAGTAAGGCTCTACCCATTTATTCACTCGACCCCCCAAAAGATTCTTTTTAAAAAATTGTTAGACACCACGAATTTAAACAATTGAAATAAGATTGGGGACCTATTCAGTAAGAATGAAATATTCTCAGAATTATCCATTGCTACGACATGCTGCTTTTTCCATTCATTCCTTTCAGGATCAGTCGTGGTCTTACAAACTCTACCGATGGTATGGACGAATCTGTTGCTTCATACAAATGTGTAAAAGATGCTAGCCGCACTTAAAAGCCGAGTACTCTACCGTTGAGTTAGCAACCCCCCAAAACTAATTAGAATGTGTAGATACAATCAGAATCCCAATAAATAACGAAATTGAATGGCACAACGCAATCAAACCATTAAAAAAAAAATGAAAAAAAAAATTCTAACCCACTCTGAACATAATAAAAATGAACAAATCCGACGAAAATACAAAAAATTCTCAGATAAAAGATAAAATAGGGATAAAGTCAAAGATTTTCAAATATTTATAGACCGCCTATTGTCTCTTATATTATCCATTAATTAGTATATATCGAGTTTTATTGATTTTAATCTTAATCAAAAAAGACTTCTTGTATGACAGAAAATCCAAGAACCCATTATTTGAATTAAATTAAATCTATGGAACAGGGATAAATGGATCCATTTATCCACGATCGGATTATATTTATTTGATACACTGTTGTCAATATGAATATTGATAAAAGCATACAAAAGATAAAACAAATTCTAAATCGAACTAACAATTCTGATTTCAATCAATTAAAATTAATCAAATTCAAATTATTTTAATTGAAATAAAAAAACTAAGGACTTGTGTTGGATTGGCACTATATATAAATATATAATATAGGTGGAAGACTAAATTAAGGAAGACGGGGGAGAAGTAGAAAAAAATGAGGTTTATTCAATAACTAAAATAAACAGGTTTAGTCCTTTGTTTTTTTTTGTTCATAGAGTTCCAACGAAAATCACCCCATTGACGGTAATGCAAATTTTTATGTCTATAGACCCAATTACTTCTACGTCATTTCTTATTTATTCACTTGATCTTTTTCTATACTATTTGATTTCTATTTAATATTATTGGATCCATTATTATATCCATTATTATATCAATAAAATCGAAATCCATTTTTTGTCGTTATAAATAAACGACACCATTCTATAGTAACAATACTAAAAGTAACAATACTAAACGGAAGTATGATATGAATAGAACAAAAGAGGAACTAGCAAAGAAAGGGTTATACAAAGCTATATACAAGTCATCCACACCTTCTTTTTTCTATTTTATTTCATTAATTGAATTTTGTTTGTTGATTAAGGCGAAGTTCCGTAAAAACCCCCGCCTTTTTTGAAATATCATGAACAGTTCCTGTAGGTTGAGCGCCTTTTTCAAGGAAATCTAGAATAGCAGGAACATTTAAATAGATTTGATTCTTTATCGGATCATAAAAACCCACTTTCCGAAGATCTCTTCCCTCTCGTCGGGATCGAACATCAATTGCAACGATTCGATAAATGGCTCATTGGGATAGATGAACAATACCCCCCCCTAGAAACGTATAAGAAGTTTTCCCCTCGTACGGCTCGAAAAAATTAGAAATTATGTCTATGTATCGAATTACAATATCAAATATATCCATAAAATCATCAAATTAATTAGACTATTGATTTAAGTACTTTTTTTTTCTTATTCTTACCCAACAAAAAAGAAAATTAGTCGTATTTGCACCCTCATAACTCAAGTTGGATAACTCTGAAATAACTCAAAAGAGAACCCTTTTAGATATTTCATTTATTGAGTGGTCTCTAACCCTTTTATTGTCTGTCTCCTTTAGAATCTATTTTGATTCTTCATTCTGATCTAGTTGTTAAGACAATTGAAAAAGGTATTTACTTGTTCCAGGATCTTTGCCTTGAATCATTGGGTTTAGACATTACTTCGGTGATCTTTAAATCCTTTCAAAACGGCAGCAACATATCATTTTTTGTGATTTCTTTCTGTCAAAGAATCATACGAATGGTTGATTCCTGCGTAATACACCTTCCTTTTGAATTGGAAATTTTCTCGAATAGGACCTTTTCGGTTTATGTATCGAAAATATACTTACGAAGTTGTTCCAATTTATTGATTGATACTAACCCTAGATTATTGCCCCTGAAAAAAAATCTTTCTACTCGAGCTCCATCCTGTACTATATTACATCACCCCCCCCAAAAAAAAAGAGGGTTCCAGCGGAACAGAACAAATGATGTCGAGCCAAGAGCACTTTCATTCCTATATAATATATAAAAAAATGGTGGATGTAAGACTCCACAGCTGATCATGTCCTTCAAGTCGCACGTTGCTTTCTACCACATCGTTTTAAACGAAGTTTTACCATAACATTCCTTCGGTTTGGAACCCATATGTAATTGATTCAATTATGGAATCATGAATAATCATTGGTTCGGTCGGTACATAGTAATCTATTTAACCCTATTTTTTTAGATTAATAGAATTAAATATTGGAAATTCTAGAAAATAGAAATAATTTTTTTTTCTAAATTTGAAAATTTAGAATATTTTGATTGTAAAAATCAAATTAGTTAACTAATTAAAACTAATATAACACGAATAAACAAGTTATTTTGAATCTGTATCTTCAAGTAACGTAATAGTGATAGGATAAACTCAACAATTTCACACTTCTTCAAGTACCAAGAACTCATAAGAGTTCGTTACAAAGATTTAATTGATTGAAAAATTTCCTATCCGATACATGTATTTTGCATAACATAAAGTTTTCCAGCAAGGACCTTTCGTTTTTTATCATCAGTAAGAGAGAGAGAAATCCATATTGGATTAAACCATCTGTGAGTAAAAAAAGATAGATAAAAAAACACTGATGTAAGGGAAGATTGAAAATTTATGTTGTTATTTTTTCATATTTATACTGTAAAATCTGTAAAATAGGTACTATTTAACGAATCGCAAATGAATTAAATTTCCTATTTCATATGCGTGTTATTTGAACTCGATTAAATTTGTGAAAAAGATATGATTCCGCAGATTATTAAAAAAAGAAATAATAATCACATTCTATACCAATATTCTATTCTTAATACAGAAGGCTGTCCGAAAGGGCAATTTTTATTTTTATATATTTTATTATATTATGATATATATTTAATATATATTAAAAATATATTAATATAATGATCACATTATATAATAATAATCATAGACGGGGTATGATCTGGGACGGAAGGATTCGAACCTCCGAATAGCGGGACCAAAACCCGTTGCCTTACCACTTGGCCACGCCCCATTTTTTCTATTAGACACTAATAAACACTAATATTGGTACGGGTTATTCGTCAACTCCAGTCTAAATATCTATTATTTATAAAATGGATTACTAGAATTTTTATACATATAGACTATACATGTAGACATAGAATTAAACTGAATTTATTGATCATTACATATAATTCAATTAAGATATTGTACGAAAGTATGATTTATTCTATTCTCTTTTGATTTGAGATATAGAAGGATTTTTGATTGGGTGAGTTCAAATCAAAGAAAGTTTTTTGGTCTATCTTATTTTCTTTTTATTCATTTTCTTTCTTCTATCAATAATAACATATTTATAATAATAAAAAACTCAATTTATTAATAACTCAATCAAAATAAATACAATTATCCCCAAAACAAAATGTTTGTTATGCTTAATATATTTAGTTTAATCTGTATCTACCTTAATTCTGCTCTTTTTTCCAGTAATTTTTTCGTCGCCAAATTGCCCGAAGCCTACGCTTTTTTGAATCCAATTGTAGATATTATGCCAGTAATACCTCTGTTCTTTTTTCTCTTAGCCTTTGTTTGGCAAGCTGCTGTAAGTTTTCGATGATATTTTTAATAAAGTCCCAGATAAATTCATGATTTATTCGAAAAAAAAATTCTACGAATTGATAAGATCAGATAAGTCCTACACTCTCAATTCAAATATTGAAATTATTGTACAACCGCGACAAATCCGGATCACCCCACTGCATTTCTTGGTGTCAAAATAAAAAAGTAGGGTATGCGGTATAAAAGTGGAGAATCTATTCTCTTTTTTCCTAAAAAAAAATCTTGGAGATTGTGTAATGCTTACTCTCAAACTATTTGTTTACACGGTAGTGATATTCTTTGTTTCTCTCTTTATCTTCGGATTCCTGTCTAATGATCCAGGACGTAATCCTGGACGTGAAGAATAAAAGATAAGGTTTTTGTTTTCTTTGCTTGATTTTAAACTGTTATTAGTAAGATTTTATCTATTCCACATCCTTAAACTTCTTTAACTATTCATTTTTAACTATTAATTAAATAAAAAAAGAGCTCGCGATAAATTCGAAAGAAAATACCAAGTCATCAACAAAAACGGAAAGAGAGGGATTCGAACCCTCGGTACGAAAAACTCGTACAACGGATTAGCAATCCGACGCTTTAGTCCACTCAGCCATCTCTCCTCCCAATTGAAAAAGGATAATACTATGTTACATTATAAAAAATAAGGCTTGAAAACGCCCGTCATAGTATTATTTTTTGATTTCGTGATTTCGTCCGAAGGGGCTTTTTAGTTTCACGGCCCGGCCTGGTCAGTACTTAGCCGGGCCCGCCCTTTTGTTCCAACGAATCATAAATAAAAAGATTTTTGAATTTTGAAAAAAAAAAGAAAAACACTTGCTTGTTATTGCGATTAAAAATAAATAAAAAACTTTTTCAATTTCTATGATATAGAATCAAATGATATCGAATCAAAGTGCCGTTTCTTTCTTAGTTAGTCCTTTTATTCCAGTTTAAATAAGAAAAAGGGAACTGTCGTTTCTTGACACAATCCATTTTTGTGTTATGGCTTAAGTTCGAGACGTATAGGTCAAAAACCTCGGGCAAAAAAACACTTGGTATTTAGTTATTTAAATTAAATGAATCCTCTTTTCCTAATATCATTAGGTCCTCTGATACAACACGTAAACGCTCTCGTTTTCATGATTTTTTTCTGATCTTTTGTTTTACTTTTGATTAGGGTCGACAAAAGGTCCATTTATATACAATAATCGGATTGTAGCGGGTATAGTTTAGTGGTAAAAGTGTGATTCGTTCTATAACCCCCTATATAGTTAAAGGGTCTTTCGGTTTGATTAATATTCATATATTAATTCCGAACAAAAACTTTAGTTCTTAAAAGGATTGAATCCTTTACCTCTCAATGAAAAATTCGAGGAAGAATATACATTCTCGTGATTTGTATCCAAGAATCAATTTTAAATTGAAAAATTGGATTATGAGATTACGAAACATAATTTTTTTTTATTGGATCAATACTTCCAATTGAATGAGTATGAGTAAAGGACCCATGGATAAAGATAAAAAGTGTATTTCTAATCGTAACTAAATCTTCAATTTTCAATTTATATATATGAAAATTTATATAGGGGAAATTGAAGCAAAACAGCTATTAAACAATGTCTTTGGTTTACTAAAGACATCGAGAAATTGTTTTAGCTCGGTGGAAACAAAATGCTTTTCCTAAGGATTCTTTCAAATAGAAGTAGAGAACGAAGTAACTAGAAAGATTGTTAGAATATAACCCTCCTCTTTTCTATAGGGATCGTCTAGAAAGCGGGTTGTTCTGAATAGATTCAGACAGAAAAGCTGACATAGACGTTATGGGTCGGATTTTTTTATTTCGTTCATGTCTGAATCTGGGAATTTATCCATCTTCCATAAAGGAGCCGAATGAAACCAAAGTTTCACGTTCAGTTTTGAATTAGAGACGTTAAAAATGATGAATCAACGTCGACTATAACCCCTAGCCTTCCAAGCTAACGATGCGGGTTCGATTCCCGCTACCCGCTTTTACTTTAAATCGTTATAATCTTTAATATTCTAAAATTCGAAAAATGAAATTTTTTTATATTTAATAATAAAATTGAATGAATCGAATTAATGTAATGCATAATTGACTTGAATACTAAATTCT